ATAGGTAGAGAATGTTCTTGTCATTTTTTTTAGGGGGCGGCAAAATTGAATCTGCTGGGTCATTGTACATATGCATTTTAGTTAGTAATTCCTAATTCTAATTTCATTTTAAGCAAAAACAAATGATCTTGAACTAAAATGAAAATATCGGATTATCTATGATCTATTTATTAGAATAGCGAACTAGGATTATATATGTATTACAATATACAATTTTTACAATATACAATACAAAGAAAAGAAATAAGAAAAAAATATAAAATAAAAGAAGAAGGAGGATTTTCAATGCGAGATATAAAAACATATCTCTCAACGGCACCTGTGTTAACCACTTTATGGTTTGGGTCTTTAGCAGGTCTATTGATAGAAATTAATCGTTTATTTCCAGATGCCTTGTCATTCCCCTTTTTTTCATCCTGATGAAATTCTTGTATTGATAAAAAATGAAGAAGATTTGAGATAGAATTTTACGTAACATGGCTCTAAATTCTTTTTCTTTTATATCCTATAATCTATCCTAAAAAAAAAAGAAAGAGTGTATTGAATCTCAGTCAAAATAAAGTGAAATTTTTGGGGAAAAAATGGAAATGTGGATCCAGTCTAGGGACGGTTCCACGAAATTCTAATATAGAAAGAAGAAAATACTGAGATTAGTATAGAAATGATTCATAGTTAGAAAAAAATTGTATTAATTAATTATTACGATATTCTTAATATTCTTCTATTAATGAATATGACTCTTTTTCTTTCTATTTAGAATATTATAGTTATTCTAGTAATTCTATTTTAGATTATAGTACTTCGAAGTCATTCGAATTCTAAGAATTAAAAAAAAGAAAATAGTTAGAAATTCCATAGCGAACGAAGTCGATCCAAAATGAAAAGGAGGTTCATGGCCAAGGGTAAAGATATTAGAATTATAGTGATTTTGGAATGTACCTGTTGTGTTCGAAAGGGTGTCAATAAAGAATTGTTGGGCATTTCTAGATATATTACTCAAAAGAATCGACACAATACACCCAATCGACTAGAATTTAGAAAATTTTGTCGCTATTGTCAAAAGTATACGATTCATGGGGAAATAAAGAAATAGATAGAAAAGAATTCGTGTTTGATTTTTCCAAGTAGTGGGAAGAGTAAGAACTTTACATCTTAACATATATAATACAAACCCAATCCTATTTTGGTCGAATCTGAAATGAATAAGAAAAAAAGAGGATTCTATTTTATATCGAAGGAATAAACAAACAAGGAATAAGCAAACCATGGATAAATCCAAACAACCTTTTCGTAAATCCAAGCGATCTTTTCGTAGGCGTTTACCCCCAATCGGATCGGGGGATCGAATCGATTATAGAAACATGAGTTTAATTAGTCGATTTCTTAGTGAACAAGGAAAAATCTTATCTAGACGGACGAATAGGTTGACTTTGAAACAACAACGATTAATTACTATTGCTATAAAACAAGCTCGTATTTTATCTTTGTTACCTTTTCGTAATAATGAGAAACAATTGGAGAGAGTGGAGTCGATTCCTAGAACTACTGGTCCTAGAACCAAAAATAAATACTAAATAGATATACTCTTCAAAACTCCAATCGGAACTCAAACTCATATTAATGTTTTGCTCGAAAAAAAAACTAGGATCCAGATTTGATTCTTGTATTATAAAAAAGGAAAAATGGGGAAGAAATCTTTTTTTCTTGAAAGATGTTCGTTTCTTCCTACTACTCAAATATTAATTTCTTTTTATTCTATCTTCCCGGAGTCCATTCTCCGGGAAATCCTGTTTCAATCATTCTTTTTTCCTGTATAATAGATTCTATTAAGATTCTTTTATTCCTTTATTTGATTTGTATTCTTTTCTTTTTAATTGATAATTTTCTTTGAAATAATATCAAAACAATTCTTATTTGATAGGGCTATTTGCGCAAGTATTTTACGATTCAGAAGCAATTGTCTTTTGTACAGATTGTGGATGAAGAGGCTATAACTATAGAATAGCCTATCCTCACGAGTTACCGCATTTATCCGAGTGATCCACAAACGACGAAAATCTCTCTTTTTCCTGCTCCTATCTCGATGAGAAGAAATCAAAGCTCTCATTCTTTGTTGAGTAGTCGTTCGGGTCAGTCTTGAATGAGCCCCTATAAAGGTTGATGCAAATAAACGAATCTTTTTTCGACGTCTCCGAGCTGTATATCCTCGTTTAACTCTGGTCATTGAATCAAATGAAACTTTATTGAATAACTAATTGATTTCTCTTCTTTCAGTCATCCTTTTCTTCCGGTCGATTAATAACAAAACGGATTCTTCCGATATATAAAATATAAATTCCAATGGCTTTTGCGACTATGACCTTCCCGACCACGATTTTTTCTTTCTTCAAGGTATCTCGCCTAGAAATAAGAAATTCGACTGCTACTAAAGAAAAAAGAATAGTGGGTTTTCTCGTTTCTATGGCAACTTCTGAAACGGTGAGGTCCTCTCTATACACCGGAGCCTCTTCTTTCATTTCATCAAAATTTCTTGTGAACTTGTATAGTTCACACTCTTTGGCTCTACCCATCCATTTTAAATTAGAATTCTTTTTTCAATTCTAATTCTAAAGTAATAGTCCTTTTCACAAAAAAGCTATCCATACAGTGACGGTATTTAATTCTGAAAGTTGGCTAGGTAGCTGACCTTGTTAGTCCGTTTTTTTTTCAAGAAAAGGAATAGGAGCATAACCTTTTTCCTCCGCTTAATGGTAACTATTTGTTACCAATGGAGAATTCCTTCTCATCTCAAACGGAGTGATTGGATTTGCACCAATAGAAACCATAAATTCATAACATAATTAGGTAGATAATAGATCTTGATACTAGTCAATCAAAAGGCCGTGTTCCACCCTATCTATCCTAATTCATTGGTAGTGGTCGTTGATACCGGAAAAAATTTTTGCATTTCTTCAAACTCATGATCTGAACTTAACGAGTCGCACATACACCCTAGTACATGTTCCTCGACGCTGAGGACATCCTCTAAGAGCGGGAGATTTCGTGACATTTCTTATTGGCTGTCTTGCGGTTCTAATAAGTTGTTTAATGGTTGGCATGGTGTGTCTATAGAATCTCATTCTAGATAGAATAGAGCGGGTTGGCTTAGATCGATCTTAACCGGATGATTAATGATTATGAATGATTTCTATTCACACGTAATTTTTGAAAAGTAATTCGTATTTTTATATGGAATTCCCAGTATTTTCATTTTCGATCGCGACAAGATCAACGATGCCATGAGCTTGAGCTTCTGTTGCTGACATAAAAACATCCCTTTCCATATCTTCGGATATAACCCATAAAGGGTTGCCCGTTCTTTGTACATAAACTTTTGTGAGAGTTTCGCGAAGCTTCAATAGTTCTTCTGCTTCCAGGATAAAATCCCTTGCTTGTGCCTCGTAAAAAGAACTAGCAGGTTGGTGAATCATAACCCTGATGATATTGATATAACATCATGAATGGTTCTTCTATCTATATATCGCACGATTGGATGGATTAAAGTAAGGGGGAATCAAAATAACAATAAAAAAATAGAATTAAACAACCGTACAGGCATCTTTTGTACATTGCATACGGCTCTGCAATGGATTTTCTTTTTTTGATAGAATTTCTTTTATCGAAAAGAATAAATAGAACCTATATGATCCAAATTATTAAATGATCCATTTACCACCCTTCCTTTCGTAGTAGTTAAAAAGATACTATGATGGTTCTGTTGCTTTATATATTTATCTCGTCTGTGGTTTAGCAATCCCAAAGTTTCTTTTTGATAAGATCTAAGAAGGAAAAAATGATTTTTTCCATTTTTTTTATTCTTTACTCTCTCATAACAGAAAAATAAGAAAGAGACTTCTGTTGTGGAAGAATAATGGTTTGTGACGCTGAAATTGACTCTTGCTTGACACAGAAAATCAAATTGGGAATAACCCTTCTTTCATACTACTATTTCGATACAAAATCTCATGTTAAAAAAAAAACAATAATGGTTTGTTCATATCGAACTTGAAGTGCCATGCTATTATTACTTATTCTTTATTTAATTCATATTCGATACAGCGAAGGCATAGTATTCTTTTTTTTTCTCAAATAAAAAAAACTCATTGGCGCCAAGCGTGAGGGAATGCTAGACGTTTGGTAATTTCTCCTCCGACCAGAATGAAAGATCCCATTGAAGCGGCTAATCCCATACATATTGTATGTACATCTGGTAACACAAATTGCATAGTATCATAAATGGCTATTCCTGGTATTACCCATCCACCTGGAGAATTTATAAACAAATAAAGATCCCTAGTATCATCTTCTATGCTGAGATATACCATGAGACCAACAATTTGATTCGAGATCTCGCTATCAACCTCTTGGCCTAAAAAAAGTAATCTTTCTCGATGAAGTCGGTTGATTAGGATAAAATTGTATCCCTGAGGAACCGTACGTGCACCTTTGGATGCATACGGTTCAAAAGAATTGTGAAAAAAATCAATGTGTCGATTCCAATCCTATTTCTTTTTTTTTAATGAGTTTTGCCCCTTCTCCTTACCTCTATTCTATAATGTAGAAAATCAAAAAGAATTTTATGAACTTATTGAACTAACTTCTCATTGATGTATTGTTTCATCGAAATTCAAATTACGATGTAATTTTCTTGTTCCTGAATGGGGCCTTTCAATTCTTTTAGGTTCTTGTTCTACTCCGGGGGAAGATTTGCCCGAATTCCATTTGCGCATATAGGTCAAATGATTCCAGTACCACTTCTTTTTTTTTCAATTGTTTCATACCTTTCCCCAAAATCTTTGATGTATTAATCATACTACTTCATTGGTAGGTAGTTTGATATTATCCCTATAGTAAATATAAATCTAAGAAAAGCCTATTCTATATTATACAAGCGGTAATTGTGTAATCATAATCATCATATATTCTACATAATATATTATATTCTAAGATTCTATTTAATT